GGATCATAAAAACCCACGTTTTGAAGAGCTTTTCCTTCTCTTCGGGATCGAACATCAATTGCAACGATTCGATAGACAGCTCATTGAGATAGATGTAAATGAATAATACCCCCCCCCAGAAACGTATAGGAAGTTTTCTCCTCGTACGGCTCGAGAAAAAAGAATTGGATCCAAAGTTTTTTTATCTATGTATTTTATCTATGTATAAGTATAAAATGAAAATTCTAATACTAAAAAATGACAAAATAAATGACAAAAGGATCTATAAAATCATCAAATCAATTAGACTATGATTTCAATCTTTTTTTATCTTTTTTTCATTTTCAAGAACGAAGAAGAAAAAAAGCGCTAATGCTAATTCGGACTCATAACTCAAATTAAATAACTCTTAAATAGCCCAAGGAATAATAGTTAGGCAATTTCATTTATTGAGTGGTCTTTACAACCGACATTTCGTTTGTCTCTCGTTTAAAAATCAAAACGAGATTTGGATTCTTAAATCTGAGCAAGCAGTTGTTGAGACGGTGTTTCCTTGTTTTGGGATCCTTTATCAATCATTAGGTTTAGACATTACTTCGGTGCTTCTTAATCCTTTAAAAATGGTAGCAACATACCCCTTATTTTGGATTTACTTATATCCAAGAATCTTGCGAACGGTTGATTCCCGTGTGATACACTTTAGATCGAAAATGTTTGATTAATTCCAACCAATTTTCCTTTTTACTGGAGAATTTGATCGAATCAGATCCTTTCGATTTTTATATCTAAAAGATATTCACGAAGTTGTTCCAATTTATTGATTTGCATTAACCCTAGATTCTTGCTCCGAAAAATGAATTAATACGTTCTACTCGAGCTCCACCATGGGCTATTTCCATTACCAACTGATGTCGAGTCATGAGCACCTTCACTTAATATAGAAATAGAAAATGGTGGATAAAAGAAAGAATCCACAATGGATCGGGCCCTTCAAGTCGCACGTTGCTTTCTACCACATCGTTTCAAACGAAGTTTTAGCATAACATTCCTCTGAATTTGGAATTGGTATGGAATTGATTCAATTGTGAAATCGTGAATAGTCATTGGTTCAATTATTTTGTATACGTCCGAATCTATACGCTTTTCTTCTATATAGACATATAGACAGGCGTAAATTCATTTTTTTAATTATTATTAATTTAAAAATTATTAAAACAGTTTGATCATCATCGAAAAAAAAAAAATAAGTCTAAGTCCCTGGTTTAATATTTGAATATTAATTCAATAATCAATAATAAACTAGATACAACAAAAAGTAGGAAAAAGGATTATTTGCATATCTATTAAATTAACTGAACAACAGCCCTGCCACCGTTCTAAATCGTATATATTCAAAATGTCGGATCACAAACCTTTGTCACAAACTAAAAAGACTTTTGTTATTTCATTTTAATTATATTATGTTATTTTAATATGAAATTTGTTATTCTAATAAAATACAACACTAAATATATAGTATAAACTTTTACTTCCTTTCTATTATATTCTATAGCAAGAATAGGAAGATAAAAGCAAGAATAGGAAGATAAAGTGTTACTGAAATTTACATTTTTTATCTGGACCAAATACGAAATAAGGAACGAAAAAAAAAATGATATAAAAATTATATTCAAAGAAAATACATTGGTTAGATAGAATATAACACTAAATCTTTGTTAAATTTTTGTTTTGTTAATGGAATTCGGGCAGACGCAGATATATTAATACCTTCGATTATAATGATTAACTCTTATCCGGTCACCCATTCTATGGGACTGATGGGACGTAATATAAAAGAAAGGGATGATTGAGGATACAAACTTACTAGCTACCAAACTAAGGAAGTCCAAATTCCAATTAAGTTGCTACTACGTTTTTTTATTTTAACCTATTTAAACTTAACCTAAAGGGCACCGACACTTACTGCTATTAAGTTTAAGCTGCTATTAAGTTTAAGTGAATTCTATTCGTAATAAAATCGAAAATTTAGAAAAATGGATAAATACTTATACTCTCCCATTTACTTATGATCGGTTGACAAACAGTAATAGATAATTACTAAAAATTTCATTTTGAATAAAATGGAAAATCGATATGGAACAAAGGTTGTTTCCAAATAACAAACTTACTTAACCCTAAATAGAAAGGTCTTGAACATATGATCAACTTTGTTTTTGAATTCAAATTCTCATAATCCATGTTCCCACCTTAACTGGATTCTTAATTGATTAAATTACACCCGTTTGAACTAGATTGGGTTTCGTTTATGAAAAAGAGTATGGCTAAAAGTTAGAAGAACGAAGTGCATTCCACCGAAAATTCAACTTTCAATTTAAACAGAACCTTCTTTTTTCTATTATAAGATAAGTTTTTCTATTCTAAGATAGGCTATCCTCTGGGACGGAAGGATTCGAACCTCCGAATAGCGGGACCAAAACCCGTTGCCTTACCGCTTGGCCACGCCCCATTTCGATTTTTAGTCAACGCTAATTTAAGCGTAATATTTGTAGTAGTTAGTTGTCAACTCCAATTTCAATATCGCTAGAATTCTTACGAGCATTTGAATAGGTGTGAATCTAGAATTTAACTTCCTTTATTGATCATTAGATATAATTCAATTAAGATATTGTATGAAAGTATGATTTCTTCTATTCTCTTTTGAGAATTGGAGAATTTTGGATTCTATCGGTTCAAAAGAAGAATTTTTTGTCCATCGTAATTTTTCCCTTTTCCTTATCTCAATAACTCAATCAAAATACAATTATGTTCAAGAAAAAAATGTATGTTATGCTTAATATCTTTAGTTTGATTTGTATCTGTCTTAATTCCAACCTTTATTCACATAGTTTTTTCTTCGGAAAATTGCCCGAGGCCTATGCTTTTTTGAATCCAATTGTAGATGTTATGCCAGCCATACCTCTCTTCTTTTTTCTCTTAGCTTTTGTTTGGCAAGCTGCTGTAAGTTTTCGATGACATCTTTAATTTAATAATCTACTAGAAAATTCATGATTTATTATTTATATTTATTCGAGAAAACATTCTAACAATTACTAAGATCAGATAAGTTTTAGAGTGTGAACCCCTCCCCGATTCAAACATTGAACTTCTTTTTGATAGTGACGATAAATTGGGTTTCCCCCGTTTTGTTCTTATCGTTTTTCACCCATTGTTCAGTCAAAGTCCTATCGTATTCAAATTAAAATAATATTAATTCTAACAATTAAATAATTTCTCTCTAGTATTTTACTATTTTAATTCACAAAGATAAGAATATTTAATGGGGAGTGGGAAAGAAATTTTGGTTAATGAAAAGCTTTTATTCAAAATAACTTTTTGAAATTCTTTTGATTTCTATTTTTGATTTCTATAAACAACCGAGTTTCTTGCTATCTAAATAGCATATTTGGTAGAAATTGGAGGATCTATTCTCTTTTTTCAAAAAAAAATTATCTTGGAGATTGTGTAATGCTTACTCTCAAACTCTTCGTTTACACAGTAGTGATATTTTTTGTCTCTCTCTTCATCTTTGGATTCCTCTCTAATGATCCCGCGCGTAATCCCGGGCGTGAAGAATAAAAGGGGGTTCTTTTTTCCATTTTATTAGAATTGGATGATTAACTAAGAACAAAGGATTTAAAAAATTGGAAAAAATCAAGTCATCAACAAAAACGGAAAGAGAGGGATTCGAACCCTCGGTACGAATAACTCGTACAACGGATTAGCAATCCGACGCTTTAGTCCACTCAGCCATCTCTCCTAATTCACAAAGATAATAACTATGTTAGATTAGATTAGACAAAAAGTAAGAAAAATTTTTTTCTATCTAGTATTTTACTATTTTAATATGTAATAAATATAGAAAACTTTTATAAAAAATTTCATTGTGATAAATAACATATATATAACATATTATAAATATAAATAACATATTATATTAAGGTATCAGAAGGTATAAGGACTCGGAAGTGTCAACTATCTAAAAATAAAACTAAAGAAGACCACAGAGCCCCTTGCGTTGATTTTGTTCGATAGGCCCTTCTTATTGCCACGGGCGGGCCCGGGCAGTCCCTAGCCGGGCCTTTTTTGTTCCAACCAATTTCTAGATAGAATGATGATTTCGAATAATTTATTTTATATTATTTGAAAATAAAAATGGTTATTAGTGTTATTTATTTTTCGAATTTTTATATAAATTAATAATATATAAATATAAATTAACATTTTCTATTAGAAAATTATATTCTAAAATTAGAAATAGAAATCGATCTAAATAAAAAATTCAATAGGAAATATTTTCAAGCACAAGTAAAGAGAGTAACGAAACATTATTTTGTGTGTCGAAAACGAAAAAAGGGAGATCAACACTCGAATTTTTCTTATTTGGGTCGGAGATGATCTTAGCTGGATTATGTCCCATTTACCTATTGGACAAAAGGACCGGTTGTATGCAATAATTGCATTGTGGCGGGTATAGTTTAGTGGTAAAAGTGTGATTCGTTTTATTAACCCCTTTAAGAGTTAAAGGGTCTTTGCTTTCGGTTTGACTCATATTCCGAGCAAAAACTTTATTTTTTATAAAAAGGATTAAACCCTTTACTTCTCAATAACAGAGTCGAGAAAAATATAGATTCTCGTGATTTGTATCCAACGCTCACTTAGAAAATGAGAAAGTGGATTATTAAATTGCGAAACATAATTTTTGAATGGAATTGGATTAGAATATTAATCCTTGCATAAGTAGGAATAAAAGATCCATGGATGCAGTACAAAGTAGGTTTCGAATCGTAACTAAATCTTCAACTTTTTCTATACAAAAAAACTTGAAGCAAAATAGCTAGTAAATGATGACTGTAGTTTACTAGAGTCATCAACCTATTGTTTTAGCTCGGTGGAAAAAATATCTTTCCTCAGGATCTTCTCAACTAAAAATAGAGAACGAAGTAACTAGAAAGATTGGTATAATCACTCTCCTCTAGAGGGAT